ATTCCTTTTCTTGTGTCGAAGACTAACAAGACAAATAATACTCCCTATAGTCCCTAAAATTTGTTATTTCGCCGATTTATGGTTCCCTTTTTTTCTGCGCTTGCTTTCCTTATCTTATTTTAGTATCTAGTCAAATTTTTCCATTCTAATAGAAAAAAAACTCTTGATTATTGATACATTCTATCAATTTCAATTGGTCAATAACGACAGAGTTACATCACAACCCTTCCCCATTTTTCAAATTTGTATTGAAAAATAAAGAAAAGGGGGTAAAGTGAATTCTTCTGAATATACATACTAGGATTTGGACTATTATACAAGTAATTCCTGACACCAGGTCGAAAAGTAATAGAAAATATAAAGAGAGGCAAAAGGCTTTTAATAATTTTTTTGGTTCTTTTTTACGAATTTGATAAAGCTAAATAGACAGATCTAAAAATTCATTTCGGATAATTGAACCTTCTCAAACTGTTTCTTTTTAAGAACCAAAAAGATTTGTGCCAAAACAACCGATCCTAAGAAGAACAAAAGGCCTTGGACACGTAATGGATCTTGAAGTACTATTTCCGCATCCCCCTGACCAAATCCACCCACATTAGGATTACTCGTTAATGGTTGATCGAGTTTAATGGATTCGCCCTCTGAAACAAGAAGTTCTAGGCCTCGAGGGATAATATCAATCACTTGGCGTCCATTCGATGCATCCACTATGGTTATTTCGTATCCCCCTTTTTCTTTTCGTAAAATTTTGCTTATTATCCCTCCTGCCGTAGCATTATAAACTGTATTGTTACTTTTGCTACCATCAGGATAAATCTGACCCCTTCCTCTGTTTCCACCTACGTATATAGGATATTTTAAGAAGTGAACATCCTTATTAATAGCCGGGTCTGGGGCAAGAATAGGAAAGGTTATTTCACTATATTTTTGACCAGGAACAGGACCTATCACAAGAATATTTTTTTTATTGGGGTGATAATTCTGAAAAGACAGATTTCCTATCTTTTCTTTCATCTCGGGTGAAATACGATCGGGGGGGGCTAATTCAAACCCCTCGGGTAAAATAAGAACAGCTCCCACATTCAAAGGTCCTTTTTTACCATTAGCTAGAACTTGTTTTAGTTGCATATCATAAGGAATTTTAACAACTGCTTCAAATACAGTATCAGGAAGTACCGCTTGTGGAACCTCAATATCCACGGGCTTACTAGCTAAATGGCAATTGGCACATACAATACGTCCAGTTGCCTCTCGTGGATTTTCATAATTCTGCTGGGCAAAAATCGGATATGCACTTGAAATGGATGCCCAAGTTATTATATATATCATGAGTGAGACAGATATGGAGCGAGTAATCTCTTCCCTTATCCAAGAAAAGGTATTTATAGTTTGCATGGTCCAATCATTTATCCCGAAAATTTATACAATAAAGTTAGGTAGGTCGATAATATACTTCCCTAGCCACAATTCTGCTATTTAATTTACTGAAAAAATAAAAATTTTTTGTTGAAATATACAAGGAATCCCTCATGGGTAAAAAGAGTAAAGTAAATACGACTTTGATTTGGTTATGATGTATAAGGTAAGAAAGATTATAATTGTATCAGTGAATCATTTTTTAGTCATTTATTGCATGATAAATCACTACAAGTGACGGAGATACACGATTTAAATAACGAAAGATCCAATATTTAAAAATTGTATCAAGAATGACTGGAAAGGTAGAAACTAGACCAGATAAAATTTGCTCATAATGAGCAAACCCAAAATCTTTGTAAATATAACCAATCATTAGTTCCCAACCGTGAGGCGAATGGAATCCGATACATAAATCAGTTAATAAAAGAATCAAAAAAGCTTTAATTGTATCACTTAAATTATATAGGAATTCTTGAACCCAAGAATTCATAAAAAAAAGCTTTTCCTTACCCCAAAAGGAATAACCACTTAGAATAACAAAAGATATTAGATTTGTCGAGAAGTGCAAGATTGTATGGATACGATACTCATTGTGTATCTTGATGAATTGGATCGTTTCTTTGTGGATTCCTAGACGAAATTGTTGTAAATTGGTTTCTGGGTATTCCTTTATCATTTCATCCAGCTGGAATAGTTCCTCTAATTGTATGAATTTTTCTAGAACACTTTTTTCTTGAATATCATTCAAAAAAGTTTCGCATTGTCTAGTATTCCACCAATTAGTAATCCAAGTTTTCAAACTTTTATTACAGCAGAGGGAGATCAAACAGGGCAAAAAGACTATAGATGTAAAATAAAAAAAAGGAATGAATGCTTTCTTTTTTGCCATTTTGAATATGTGAATTGTTAATGAACCTACCGCATTTGTTGATTCTATTAGATCTAATATTTCTATCGAGCATGAGTTTCTATTCTAATTCGAATAGAATGTATTGAGCCTATGAATCCATTTTATCTTTTTCTTTTGATTCAATACTTAGTCTTTGCTTTGAATCTAGAAAGAATACAGAAATAGACTCAGAATACACTTCCAATTTGAATCAAGAAAAAATTTGGATTTCCAGGATGTTATTCCCCCTTTTTTGAGCAATACTAAAAGAACTTTTTCAAATTTTGCAAATAAAAAATTTTATTCTATTTTCGAAACGAAGAAACTCCCTTTCAAATATATAAAAAAAAACGAGCATAAAAGAATAGATGAATGTTCAATTGAAAAAAAAAAAAGAAATCAATTCTTTAGTTTTTTCTTCCTACTGCCGAAGCATTTAGTCTTTTAAAATTAATTCATTTCAAAATACTTCAATTGGTACACGCAAGAAGTAAGCCAATTCCGCAGCTTTTTGCTCAATTTCTCGTGTAGTAAAATTCTCATCAGTACGAATTAAAGGAATAGCCCCTTGACCTCGAATTTCCATATAAAGGACACGCCGAGCAGAAACACCCTCTTTAACTTCTATTCTGATGGACTGAATATCTTTCATAAGGAATCGTAAAAAGATGCGACGACTTTTTCCAGGAAATCCCCAACGAAAAATACGCACTATTCCTTCTTTTCGGTCGAAAAGATCATAACCACTACCCACATTCCACAAAATAGTGCACCACAAATAGCAACTAATAAAGAGACCTGCGATCCCATAGAAAGACATCACAATCCCTTGTGGAAAAAAAATGATTTGCTGAGACGCAAATAACGATATAAAATTTCTACCAAGATAACTGGAAGTTCCAACCAATAAGAATCCTAATGAACCTAAAAATAGGATAAAGGCCCAGCAGAAATTACTTGTTTTTCGAGACCCCGTTATAAATTCTATCCATATAGATTCTGATCGCCAACTCATATATATTAGATCCAGTTATACAATTTTTTGGAATTGAGAAAATATGACTTTCTTTTTTTTTTGTTTTCAAAGTAACTCTGATCAACTATTTTGTTGTGAACCTTTACCTTAGGAGTAATTCATAGAATTGTTTATATCTAAAAAAATAACATCTCCTTCCTTTATATGATCCCCTATAACTATATACATACAAATAAATACATTGACTTGAATTTCATACATCGGCCCGATGATGATCCATTTTTCAAAAGAACGCAATTTTATTTACCCATATTATACGTTTACACATGCATAAGAGCTTTTTTAGTTATGTTTGTAGGAATCTATCTATGTGTTATATTATACAATATTCTACCAAATGGGTCTTATCGAATCGAAGTTTTTATTTTAAAATAAAAAAGGAGTGATACGATTAGGTCTCATCCGATCTAAAAAATCTTATTTTTTTGAATATGAAGAAATAAAGAAGCCATTGCAAGTGCCGGAAAGACTAGGCCTACTAAAGGCACAAAAATAGAGGGTAAGTTATTGAAAGTTGTCATAAAATGGGTACCTCAATTTAATATTTGTACCTGTTATTGTTATATTCTGAATTCTAAAGATATCTTAGAATATCTTGTATTTTTATTATTTCTATTATATATATATTATAATTAAACTAAGTATCTTTAAGTAAATATATATCTAATACTAATATACAACCTAATAGAAATATAGAATATAACCTAATAGAAATATATAGAATATAACCTAATAGAAATAGAATAAAAAATAGGTACAAGAAATGCCAAACTAAAAAGACTTATTAATCTTTCAAAATAGATGTATAATAATCCCCTTGTTAGATTTATTATTCTTTTTGTTATTTTTGTCTTTTAATAATCATTAATAAAGAAAAAATTTTATTCCATTACAAATTTATACAAAATTGATTATAATCTGATCCAATAACAGGTAATTTTCGGGAAATGCAAAAAGATAGAAGACTCTCTTTAGATCTGTATATATCTCTATTTGAATTATCTAGACATATGCAAGCAAGAGAGGAAAATGAACTTTGTTTTATTTGTCTAGTCTAATTTGAACTTCCCGAAAGCAAAAATTAACTTTTTATCTTGTTGATAGAGGTTTACTGAGTAGTAAACAAGAATATCGATAAAAAATTGATTCGAACGAAAAATGACTTTTTCAGGGTTTTCGTTTAATTCTGATAAACTAACTGTTCTATTTGATTTAATTACTGTTCTATTTGATTTAATTTTTGTTCAAAGGAAAAAAAGCATGGAGCTGAAATAACTCACTCACAACACCTTTTAAAGGATTACGTGGTACAATTGCATCCAATAAGCCCTTACGTAATAAAGATTCAGCCGCTTGTGAACCTTCAGGCACGGCTTTTTTCAATGTTTGTTCAATTACTCTTTTACCCGCAAATGCAATATAGGCATAGGGTTCGGCAATAATGATATCCCCCAACATACCAAAACTAGCTGTCACCCCACCGGTAGTAGGAGATGTAAGAATTGATATATAGAATAACTTTTTACTTGATTGATAATCACATAAAACCGAAGAAATTTTAGCCATTTGCATTAAACTTAAACTTCCTTCTTGCATTCGTGCTCCTCCGGAAGAACACACTAAAATAAGAGGTAAACATTGATTGGTAGCATACTC